AATCCTTTTTTTTCATTTCAATTTTCGAAAGCCAATTTTCCATCGAATTGTTATTGGATACCGAGGACTTAGAGACTCTCCTGAGTCTCTATAGAAAGTATCTTCAGCCCTTTCCACAACCACTAATTCGATTTTCCGTGGGGCTATCCAATCTAATTCAGGACCCGGTAATTAAACACTACATTAGTAGTGGAAGGGAATCAATAAATCTTTATATGAGAGCCCTTCCACCACTCATCTGTCCTTGAATCCTAGAGGCAAGGATTTAGAGCACTTTAGCTTTCGAGAGCCAAACTTCCAGATGTTTCGAACCAAGCAAGCAAGTCTCAAGAGTCCTTTTACTTTGTTTGCTTCTGCTGGGGAAAAATTCAGCGAGTTATATCAGCAAAACGAAATAAGAGATTTCGAGTTTTTTCTTGATCAGGCGACACCCGGATTTGAACTGGGGAAAAAGGATTTGCAGTCCCCCGCCTTACCGCTCGGCCATGCCGCCAAAATGTATGATACCCTACAAAATAGATGAAAAAAGTCTCCCTTTGTTTGCGTCGAGTGGTGGATTCCGAAACTTCTTTTTTTATTGGACTTGCATCTTGAATCCCGTTTTCTTAAATTTAACCCCTGCCCGAAAAGAAAAAAATCCTTCGTTTTTTGGATTGGATCCATCCCTTCGGTTGTATGTATAGTATCTCAAAAACGAAATATCTAAAGATTTTCCCTCTCTTTTTTATATTGATATTGAAAAATTGAAAAACCAAATGTGGTTTTTCAGTCCCAAAAGCCAAAATTTAGGACAAATTGGAACCATTAACTATTAAATGGGACTGTAAATTCATGAACGATTCTTGGATTTGAATCCAAAATTGTCTTTTCTTAATCCTAATTCGAATTATATAAGAAAATCCAAATTGATACATAACTAATCAGTATTGATTCTTTTCCATAAAAAAAAATCCTTTCCAATTTCCATTATAACAGCAAATAGAAGTATATGTAAACCCCAGAACATAAATTGTTATACAAATATCTAATTGGATATCATATCTATATATGATGACTATAGAGAATTATTAGGAAATTGTAGTGCTTCAATTTTTCATTCAATAGATGGAATAGAAAATGGAAATTTTGATATAGCATAGCACGCGCTGTCCCGAATAGAACTTAAATAAAGGAGGAAACATAGATAGCTATCTACACATGGTTAATAAATACAAACTTTATTACTATGTTACGCCCTTCAATCGTATTCTACTAAAAAAATAAAAAAAAGGTAAAAAAAAAGTATCTCTCTTTTATGCGAATCAGTTGTTGAACAATAGAATCCATGAAAAAGTTAAGTGCTAAAAAAATATCAACTCTATATTTTTGATGATTATAATGTCTTTATATCATCGAACAGATGAAATCCGAATCCATTTCTTTTTCTGGTACCCAATCGGATTAGAGTATGTAATATCATAATAATGGTAGAAATGGAAATGGTAGAAATGGAATCACTTTTTTTTTGATATTCTATCCAAAACTCCATAAGCCTAAGTGGCATTTATTAATTCCTTTCGATTTTCTATCTGTTCCAAATTCCAATTTGAATATAAAATTGTCTTTATTCCTCCGTTCATATGCATTTCATACATTCCATATACGGGGTGAGTAAAATTTCATGTGATTCAGTAAACAAAATAGAAATTCCATCATTGCTAAATCAATCCATATGATTTGATGAAGAATGGGTCAATAATGGAATTTTTTGAGAAAAGGGAAATTCAAAATGCTCGGGGATGGAAATGAGGGAATGTCTACAATACCTGGGTTTAATCAGATACAATTTGAAGGATTTTGTAGATTCATTGATCAGGGCTTAACAGAAGAACTTTATAAGTTTCCAAAAATTGAGGATACAGATCAAGAAATTGAATTTCAATTATTTGTGGAAACATATCAATTGGTAGAACCTTTGATAAAAGAAAGAGATGCTGTATATGAATCACTCACATATTCTTCTGAATTATATGTATCCGCGGGATTAATTTGGAAAACCAGTAGGGATATGCAAGAACAAACTCTTTTTATTGGAAACATTCCTTTAATGAATTCCCTGGGAACTTCTATAGTAAATGGAATATACAGAATTGTGATCAATCAAATATTGCAAAGTCCCGGTATCTATTACCGGTCAGAATTGGACCATAACGGAATTTCGGTCTATACCGGGACCATAATATCAGATTGGGGAGGAAGATTAGAATTAGAGATTGATCGAAAAGCAAGGATATGGGCTCGTGTGAGTAGGAAACAGAAAATATCTATTCTAGTTCTATCATCAGCTATGGGTTCGAATCTAAGAGAAATTCTAGAGAATGTTTGCTATCCTGAGATTTTCTTGTCTTTCCTGAATGATAAAGAGAAAAAAAAAATTGGGTCAAAAGAAAATGCCATTTTGGAGTTTTATCAACAATTTGCTTGTGTAGGCGGAGATCCGGTATTTTCTGAATCCTTATGT